GCAGCTACCGCAGCCCCTGCTTCTTCAGGTGGAACTCCAGGTTGAGGAGTTACTCGGAATGCTGCCAAGATATCAGTATCCTTGGTTTCATATTCAGGAGTATAATAAGTCAATTTATACTCTTTAACACCAGCTTTGAATCCAACACTTGCTTTAGTCTCTGTTTGTGGTGACATAAGTCCCTCCCTACAAGTCATGAATTTAGAATTCTTGTAATAAAACAAAACAACAAGGTCTACTCGACATAAATTATGAATAGATTTAATTAACCTTTTTCACAGGAATCTTTCACAAAATTATCAACTAATCAGAATGATTATTTATTAGACCATGATATTTGATTCGCCAAATACATCATTATTGTATATTCTTTCATATGTATAGCGCAACCTAATACTTGTTTTTAAAGTTTTGAATCTTTGACTTTTTATAAATCGAAATATTTAATATTAAAATAATAATAATAAAATAACTCTTGACAGTAATATATGTTGTATATGTAAATCCTAGATATGACAATATGCGGAATTCATCCATGAAAATGAAAAACAAGGGGGGGGGGATGAATAAATGGGACGCATAACCGGATATGCTAAAAAGAAAATACGAAAAAAAGCTAATGAGATCAAATAATAACTAATAAATAGAGTTCCGTTTCGAATTCGCTAGATAAAACAAAGTCTTGCCTGTTATGATAAATAAATCAAAGACTTTACGCAACATTTTTATTTTTTATTCATATATTCATATATATATATTTTTTTTTTACTAGGTTTCGGTTAGTTGAGCTTGAAAATGACTATTCCTTCGTTGAAATTGAATAAGTAAAAAATTTAATTGCACATTCGCTTGGGCGGTACCAACGAAATTTAGTGCTTACTCCCATTTATTTTTGAATTAACCGATCAATTTGCTATAGAAGATTTTTTCTGTATTCGAAAAATTTCGCAACAAAATTTAACATATTTTTTTATTATGAGAATAAATCCTACTACTTCGGATCCAGAGGTTTCGATACGTGAAAAAAACAACCTGGGACGTATCGCCCAAATCATTGGCCCGGTACTGGATGTAGCCTTTCCCCCGGGCAAGATGCCTAATATTTACAATGCTCTGGTGGTTAAGGGTCGAGATACTCTTGGTCAAGAAATTAATGTGACTTGTGAAGTACAGCAATTATTAGGAAATAATCGAGTTAGAGCTGTAGCTATGAGTGCGACAGAGGGTTTAAAGAGAGGAATGGACGTGGTTGATATGGGAAATCCTCTAAGTGTTCCAGTCGGCGGCGCGACTCTAGGACGAATTTTCAACGTGCTTGGGGAACCTGTTGATAATTTAGGTCCTGTCGATACTCGCACAACATCTCCTATCCATAAATCCGCGCCTGCTTTTATACAATTAGATACAAAATTATCTATTTTTGAAACAGGAATTAAAGTAGTAGATCTTTTGGCTCCTTATCGTCGTGGGGGAAAAATTGGACTATTCGGTGGGGCTGGCGTGGGTAAAACAGTACTAATTATGGAATTGATCAACAACATTGCCAAAGCTCATGGCGGTGTATCCGTATTTGGTGGAGTAGGCGAACGGACTCGTGAAGGAAATGATCTTTATATGGAAATGAAAGAATCTGGGGTCATTAATGAACAAAATCTTGCGGAATCAAAAGTGGCCCTAGTCTACGGTCAGATGAATGAACCGCCGGGAGCTCGTATGAGAGTTGGTCTGACTGCCTTAACTATGGCAGAATATTTCCGAGATGTTAATGAGCAAGACGTACTTCTATTTATCGACAATATCTTCCGTTTCGTACAAGCAGGATCCGAGGTATCCGCTTTATTGGGTAGAATGCCTTCTGCTGTGGGTTATCAACCCACCCTTAGTACCGAAATGGGTTCTTTACAAGAAAGAATTACTTCTACGAAAAAAGGGTCCATAACCTCTATTCAAGCAGTTTATGTACCTGCAGACGATTTGACTGACCCCGCCCCTGCCACCACATTTGCACATTTAGATGCGACTACCGTACTATCAAGAGGATTAGCTGCCAAAGGTATCTATCCAGCGGTAGATCCTTTAGATTCAACGTCAACTATGCTACAACCTCGAATCGTTGGTGAGGAACATTATGAAACTGCGCAACAAGTCAAGCAAACTTTACAACGTTACAAGGAGCTTCAGGACATTATAGCTATCCTGGGGTTGGACGAATTATCCGAAGAGGATCGCTTAACCGTAGCAAGAGCACGAAAAATTGAGCGTTTCTTATCACAACCTTTTTTCGTAGCAGAAGTATTTACAGGTTCTCCGGGAAAATATGTTGGTCTAGCGGAAACAATTAGAGGGTTTAAATTGATCCTTTCCGGAGAATTTGATTCTCTTCCTGAACAGGCCTTTTACTTAGTGGGTAACATCGATGAAGCTACTGCGAAGGCTACGAACTTAGAAATGGAGAGTAAATTGAAGAAATGACCTTAAATCTTTGTGTACTGACTCCGAA